AGCTGAAGTTTCATTCATTTCATATATTATGGATAAGCTAAAAAAAAGAAATTCTAAACTAAATAATAAATATAAATAAAAAAAAAAAAACAATTAAATTTAGAGGGATTCAGTACGATTTGAATTTTTTGAAAGATACTTTTTTCATATGAGCTGAGTCAATAGGATGAAAGAGTTAATGATGCAGAACTATGTACCGCGCACATCACTTAGATGGGGTCCAGAAAAACCCATAAAGTAACAACACAGGGGGAAATAAATAGAATATGAAAAGAAAATCGAAAGAAATGAATGCAAGGGGATCAGATTCTATTTGTATTATATCTGAGATGAATCTTGGCTATTCGTACCCCCCAACTCCCCTAGACCAGGCTTGGGGTCTTTCAATTACTTGTAATATAGAAGAAGTAGTACCATTCTTTGTGAACGAGAGGAGACACAGTATGAACAAATAAATAAAAAGAAGAGGCAACAAAATATATTTCTTTTACATACTTTAGATACTCTTTACTCATCTATAAATATTCTATATTTATTAAATATAGACTCTATTTATTAAATAGAAAGGGGTATCTTATCTCTCCAGCCGCCACTTAGATGGATAAATATGTATCATGATCTATACTATTAATGAACATGTATGTCGACCAATTTGTAGAATAGATACTCATACAAATAACCCATGTGCCAGGAACCAGATTTGAACTGGTGACACGAGGATTTTCAGTCCTCTGCTCTACCAGCTGAGCTATCCCGACCATTCACGACGCATCATCCTCATTTTAATAGATGACTTGGGTCTATGTCAATTAAAAAGACGAAAAGGGGATTACAAAGTGTTATCCAGGCCTTGGTGGAATTTCTTAGATCTTAAAAAAAAAAAGACTTTGTAAGTTTCAGTACAGTACGGGCGATAATATGATCATTCCAATTTACAATCGGGGTTACTTGCTCAATGATGTTCATTTGTATGTGTATCATATATACCACAAGGCTTGTGAAAATAAAAAAATTAATGAATGAGAAACATAATGAACTTTGAACCGATAACGAAATGAGAGTATAGGATAAAAAATTAGGGAATCAACTGGGCCTTTTTGGGGATAGAGGGACTTGAACCCTCACGATTTCTAAAGTCGACGGATTTTCCTCTTACTATAAATTTCATTGTTGTCGATATTGACATGTAGAATGGGACTCTATCTTTATTCTCGTCCGATTAATCCATTTTTCAAAAGATCTATCAGATTACGATGGAGTAAATGATTTGATCAATGAATATTCCATTTTTTTTTTTTTACTTGGAATCGATTCACAACAATTCTTTCATTTTTCATATAAAAAAAAAAAAAAATATTCGGGTCGTCATTAATCATTTGGTTTGGAGATAGTATTTCAGTACGTATACGTATATATAGGTTTATTCTTCATCCTTTCTGGAGTTTCGATGGAAGGATTCCTTTACTAACGCATCGCAGCCAACTCCATTTGTTAGAACAGCTTCCATTGAGTCTCTGCACCTATCCTTTGTTATTATCACTTTCTGAATACTTGTTTGTTTTCAGAAAACAGGATTTGGCTCAGGATTGCCCATTTGTAATTCCAGGGTTTCTCTGAATTTGAAAGTTATCACTTGGTAGGTTTCCATACCAAGGCTCAATCCAATTAAGTCCGTAGCGTCTACCAATTTCGCCATATCCCCACCTTTTTTGTGATTAGGGTCTTGATGCCGCTCTTCTTTATTCGTTTATTTATATTAGGCCGGAACCGTTGAATTCATTAGATAGCAGTTCCATATTGAAAAGCGTTTTCTCCTGTTTGGGTTTATTGTCTATCTTCTTTCATCTCTATCGGTGGTCGAATAAGAAAAGATTCTATCAGTTCCGTATTCGAAATTCAATTCAATATAGATGGATATATACCACATATACCACATGTATATTATGTATACACATATATTATGTATATTATTATACGTAATAATGTTATACATAAATATATTATTATATATGCTAATATGCTATGCCCCTATGTTCTATCATTTTTAGCGTGTAATTTTGAATACTTGAACGGTCGATTCGTTTTTTTTTGTCTTAGCTTTCACCTTTCCGAATGAAAACACCAGAATGTTTCATCATGATCGGGATTGCATTTATATGGATTGCACTTTTCTTTTTCATTTTTTTCTTCTCCTTTTCTTAGGGCAGACCCTATATAACAATAACATAAAATAACAATAACATAAATAACATAAAAAAAAGAACTAAAAGGGAATTTTTTTTTTATAATATTATTTATATTTTAATGTTATAATAAAAATAATAATTACAATATTACAATGTCATTTTAATTCAAAAAAAATCTTACTATCTAATTAAGATATTGATTATTGATAAAAATATATTTGATAAAAAAAACCGAAATTATATATTAATTGCTATGTTTTATAATATTCAAATATCCGTCTTTGAAATTCTATATTATTTTCTACATTCATATG